AGGAATAAACCATGGATAAATCCAAGCAACCTTTTCATAAACCCAAACGATCTTTTCGTAGGCGTTTGCCCCCAATTGGATCGGGGGATCGAATTGATTATAGAAACATGAGTTTAATTAGTCGATTTATTAGTGAACAAGGAAAAATATTATCTAGACGAGTAAATAGATTAAACTTGAAACAACAACGATTAATTACTATTGCTATAAAACAAGCTCGTATTTTATCTTCGTTACCTTTTCTTAATAATGAGAAACAATTTGAGAGAACCGAGTCGATCCCTAGAGCTACTGGCCCTAGAACCAGAAATAAATAGGCATACTATATTCTTCAATTGGCTCAAAACTTCAATCTGAACTGAACATTGAAGTTTTTGAAAAAGACTAGAATCCGTATTTCATTATTCTGTTGTAATAAAAAATGGGGAAGAATAATCCTTTTTTTTATTGAAACATGTTCGTTCATTCATACTACTTATCTTAATTTCTTCATTTTTTTTTATTCTATCTTCCCGGAGTTTATTCTCCGGGGGATTTTGTTTCAACCATTCCTATATATAATTTTATAATCTCTTTTATTTGATGATCCTTTTGGAAATGATGCAAAGACAATTCTTATTTGATATAGCTATTTGCGCAGGTATTTTACGATTAAGAAGCAATTGCCTCTTGTACAGATTATGTATCAATCTACTATAACTATAGGAAACCTCGTTCTCACGAGCTACTGCATTTATCCGAGTGATCCACAAACGACGAAAATCTCTCTTTTGCCTACCTCTATCTCTATAAGCGGAAACCAAAGCTCTCATTTTCTGTTGAGTAATAGTTCGAGTAAGTCTTGAATGAGCCCCTCGAAAGCTTGATGCAAATAAACGAATTTTTGTTCGGCGTCTCCGAGCTGTATATCCTCGTCTAACTCTGGTCATTTAATCAAATTAAACTTTGATGAATAACTAATTGATTTCTGTTCGTTCAGTCATTCTTTTTTCCCGGTTCAATTAATAACAAAACGGATTATTCCAATATATAAAATATAAATTCCAATGGCTTTTGCTACTATAACCTTCCCAACCACTATTGGAATTTCTTTCAGTCAGGTATTTTGCTTGTGGAAATAAGAAATTCAATAATAAAATTTGAAAAATTTTTCAAAATAAATAGTGGATTCCTTCGTTTCTATGGTTACTTCTTAAACGGTGAGGTCCTCTCTATACACCGGAGCTCTTTCTCCCATCCCATTTAATCAATGTTTTTGGTAACTTGTATAGTTCGCACTTTTTGGCTCTACCCATGAATTATATAGTAATAGGTCTTTTCGCAATGAGAGCTATCCATACAGTGACGGCATTTAATTATGAAAGTTGGCTAGGTAGCTGACCCTGTTAGTCCGTTATTTCAAGAATAGGAGCATAATTTTTTTGCTTCTTAATTAAATATTGTTTCCCCGCTTAATAGATAACCTTTTGCTACCAATGGAAAATGGATTTTCATCTCAAATTGAGGTGATTGGATTTGCACCAACAGAAACCATAAAATTCATACACAATCAATAGAGGTATATGGTACATCTTTATTTTGAGTTTAGATAGTAAACAGTATTCTTCTATTTTTTCCATTCTATCTATTCATTGGTACTAGTCATTGATACTGGAACAATTGTCTCATTTGTTCGAGCTCATGATCTAAACGAGTCGCACATACACCCTAGTACATGTTCCTCGACGCTGAGGGCATCCTCGAAGAGCGGGAGATTTCGTGACATTTCTGATTGGCTGTCTTGCGTTTCTAATAAGTTGTTTAATAGTTGGCATGTTAAATCGTATATATATCATGGGATTATAATGGGCTGGTTTAGATCGATCTTAACCTAACCTGATGATTATGAATTTTTTCCCTTCAATTGAATGACTATTTTACTTGGGTAAAATAAAAATATTCAATATCAAATCACGGAAAATTCAAATTACGGTTTGAAATGGAATCCTGCATTTACACGGAATTCCCAGTATTTTCGACCGCTACAAGATCAATAATGCCATAAGCCTGGGCTTCTGTTGCTGACATAAAAACATCCCTTTCCATGTCTTCGGATACAACCCATAAGGGGTTGCCCGTTCTTTGTACATAAACCCTTGTGAGGGTTTCGCGAAGTTTCAGTAGTTCTTCTGCTTCCAGGATGAATTCCCCTGCTTGTGCCTCATAAAAAGAACTAGCAGGTTGGTGAATCATAACCCTGATTATATAACATCCATCATGAGCAGCTCCTCTATCTCACACGATTGGTCAAAGGGAAAGAATAAAAATAACAAAAAAAGATAGAATTGAACAACCGTACAGGCATCTTTTGTACATTGCATACGGCTCTGCAATGGAATTGACCCTTCCCTTCCATCCGCTAAATAAAGGGACAAAGGTACCAGAGACAAAAAGAATTCATCCGATCCAGATCGTTGAATGATCCATTTACCACCCTTCCTTTCGTAGAAGTCAAAAATACTATGATGGTTCTGTTGCTTTATATATTTTTTATTTATCTCGTCTTTAATTTAGCAATCCCAAGGTTTTTTCTGACCCGATCAATTAAGGTAAGGAAAAAAAGATCTTTTTTTTTTTATTTTCTTTTTTATAACAATAACATTAATATCAGAAAGGCACTTCTGGTGTGTAAGAAAAATGGTTTGTGACGCTGAAACAGACCTCCGACACATAAGATCAAATCGGAAATAACCTTTGTTTCATACTACTATTTCGATACATAATTTCATGTTATGAAAAAACAAAAAAAGTTTGTTCATATCGAACTTAAAATGCCATGCTATTATTACTTATTATTAATGTTCCATATGGCGAAGGCATAGTCTTTTTTTTTTTTTTCAAATAAAAAACTCATTGGCGCCAAGCGTGAGGGAATGCTAGACGTTTGGTAATTTCTCCTCCGACCAGAATGAAAGATCCCATTGAAGCGGCTAATCCCATGCATATTGTATGTACATCAGGTGGCACAAATTGCATAGTATCATAAATAGCTATTCCTGGTATTACCCACCCGCCGGGGGAGTTTATAAACAAATAAAGATCCTTAGTATCATCCTCTATACTAAGATATACCATAAGACCAACAAGTTGATTCGAGATCTCGCTATCAACCTCTTGTCCTAAAAAAAGTAATCTTTCTCGATAAAGTCGGTTGATTAGGACAAAATTGTATCCTTTAGGAACCGTACATGCACCTTTGGATGCATACGGTTCAAAAAAATTGCGAAAAAAAAATCAATGTGTCGATTCCAGTCCTATTTCTTTTTTTTTTTTAAAAAAAAGATTTTTTGTTTTTCTCTGATGAAAATGAAGGGACTTTAGATTCTATTTTTCAAGAAACATCATAAGTTTTTGCTTCTTTCCCTAGAAAAAACCCTGTTAAAAAAAAAAAAGAATTCAAAAAACTTATTGAACTAACCCCTCATTGATGTATTGTTTCATCGAGATTCAAATCACGATGTCATTTTCTTGTTCCTAAATGGGCCCATTTTCTTTTTTTAGGTTCATGTTCTACTCCGGGTAAATATTTATCCGAATTATATTTGCACATATAGGGCAAATTATGTCAGTGCCACTTCTTTTTGCTACGATTTTTTTTTTGTTTTTTTTTTTTGTTTCATGCCTTCCGCCAAACTATTTAATATATTTATTATACTATTCCATTGATTGGTAGTTTGAGATAACCCCTAGGGTAGGGTATAAAAATCTTTTATGATACAAGCGGTACCTATATTACCAATTTGGTATTTTCTGAACGGAGCCTGAATATTTCATTTTATTGGTACAAGCCAACCATAAATTCTTCTAATTTAGATTATTGATTGATCTCTAAAAAAAATGGATTTAATTGTACTTCGCGCTCCGAGTTTTTGAAGGTTCAATCAATCTTTCTTGGGCGAAACAGAGGATATCTCGATCGGGGGAGAGAACGGGTAAATCCCATATGACCCAATATGTCTGACAAGTCGCACTATACGTCAACCCAAACTGCATCTTCCTCTCCAGGACTCCGAAAAGGTACTTTTGGAACACCAATGGGCATTAAAAAAAAAAGAAATTAAAGTACTATATTTTACTTTGATGTGAAAACGTAACAATGGATTTTTTGTCTTCATAATTTTTATTTCCGTTTCTCCTATTTTATACATAGATTGGGGGGTTCATACAGAAATACGGAATGAATAAAGAAAATTTCTTATGAGGGGATCGTTCGAATAATCAATAAGTGTTTATGCATTTGTTTTCAAAAAATGAAACCAATTCCCCATTGCGTATTGTTACTTATCGGGTATAGAATAGATCTGCTTCTCTTTGTTCCTACGAACAGAATTTTTCCATTATTTCCAATGTAACGGAATAAATATTAACCCTTGTTCATAGATAATCTACTGAAAAAGGTTAGGTACATAGTATATATATATATTTTAGTTTTTTAGTCCAATGCGATAAAGTTACATAGTGTCTATTTATCTTTGATAAAGGGGTATTTCCATGGGTTTGCCTTGGTATCGTGTTCATACCGTTGTATTGAATGATCCCGGTCGGTTGCTTTCTGTCCACATAATGCATACAGCTTTAGTTTCTGGTTGGGCCGGTTCAATGGCTCTATACGAATTAGCGGTTTTTGATCCCTCTGACCCCGTTCTTGATCCAATGTGGAGACAGGGTATGTTCGTTATACCCTTCATGACTCGTTTAGGAATAACCAATTCATGGGGCGGTTGGAGTATTACTGGGGGAACTATAACAAATCCGGGTATTTGGAGTTACGAAGGTGTGGCAGGTGCACATATTGTGTTTTCCGGCTTGTGCTTCTTGGCAGCTATCTGGCATTGGGTGTATTGGGACCTAGAAATTTTCTGTGATGAACGTACGGGAAAACCCTCTTTGGATTTGCCCAAGATTTTTGGAATTCATTTATTTCTTGCAGGGGTGGCTTGCTTTGGCTTTGGTGCATTTCATGTAACAGGCTTGTATGGTCCTGGAATATGGGTGTCCGATCCTTATGGACTAACTGGAAAAGTACAACCTGTAAATCCAGCATGGGGCGCAGAAGGTTTTGATCCTTTTGTTCCAGGAGGAATAGCTTCTCATCATATTGCAGCGGGGACGTTAGGCATATTAGCGGGTCTATTCCATCTTAGTGTCCGTCCACCTCAACGTCTATACAAAGGATTACGTATGGGAAATATTGAAACTGTCCTTTCCAGCAGTATCGCTGCTGTGTTTTTTGCAGCTTTCGTTGTTGCTGGAACTATGTGGTATGGTTCAGCAACTACCCCGATTGAATTATTTGGGCCCACTCGTTATCAGTGGGATCAGGGATATTTTCAGCAAGAAATATATCGAAGAGTTGATGCTGGACTAGCTGAAAATCTGAGTTTATCGGAAGCTTGGTCGAAAATTCCCGAAAAATTCGCTTTTTATGATTACATTGGTAATAATCCGGCAAAGGGAGGATTATTCAGAGCGGGCTCAATGGACAATGGGGATGGAATTGCTGTTGGATGGTTAGGACACCCCATCTTTAGAGATAAAGAAGGACGCGAGCTTTTTGTACGTCGTATGCCTACCTTTTTTGAAACATTTCCGGTAGTTTTGGTAGATGGAGATGGAATTGTGAGAGCCGATGTTCCTTTTAGAAGGGCAGAATCCAAGTATAGTGTCGAACAGGTAGGTGTAACTGTTGAATTCTATGGTGGCGAACTTAATGGAGTTAGTTACAGCGATCCTGCTACTGTGAAAAAATATGCTAGACGCGCCCAATTAGGGGAAATTTTTGAATTGGATCGGGCTACTTTGAAATCCGACGGTGTTTTTCGTAGCAGCCCAAGGGGTTGGTTCACTTTCGGACATGCTTCATTTGCTTTGCTCTTCTTTTTCGGACACATTTGGCATGGCGCTAGAACCTTGTTCCGGGATGTTTTTGCTGGTATTGATCCAGATTTGGATGCTCAAGTGGAATTTGGAACATTCCAAAAAATTGGAGATCCAACCACAAGGAGACAGATAGTCTGATACAACATTGCTCTGGTATTTTTCGCCTACGTTTGGTTGGAATTTGATTTTTTTTTTTTTTTTACATGGGATAGGGGACGGAGAAATCGTGACTTGAATCACTGCTTTTTCTTTGACTCTTTCCCTTTCTTTATCTGATAAATGATCCAAAATGAATAGGTTTGGAAGCTATAATTGTAAACCACGGTCGAATCTATGGAAGCATTGGTTTATACATTCCTGTTAGTCTCTACTCTAGGGATAATTTTTTTCGCTATCTTTTTTCGAGAACCTCCTAAAGTTCCGACTAAAAAAATGAAATGATTTTTCATTATCTCAATTGAAGTAATGAACCTCCCAACATTCCATATTGGGAGGTTCATTACTTCAACTAGTCCCCGTGTTCCTCGAATGGATCTCTTAGTTGTTGAGAGGGTTGCCCAAAAGCAGTATATAAGGCGTACCCTGTAAAGCTTACAAGTAAACCAGATATGGAGATGGCGACTAAGGTTGCTGTTTCCATTATTAGATTTCAAGATCGCAATGGATCTACAATAAGATTGTTTATTTACAACTACAACGGAATGGTATACAAAGTCAACAGATCTCAACCAATGAAATAGTATTTATGGCTACACAAACTGTCGAGGGTAGTTCTAGATCTGGGCCAAGACGAACTCTTGTAGGGGATTTATTGAAACCGTTGAATTCGGAATATGGTAAAGTAGCTCCGGGCTGGGGTACTACTCCCTTTATGGGAGTCGCAATGGCTCTATTTGCGATATTCCTATCTATTATTTTGGAGATTTATAATTCTTCCGTTTTATTGGATGGAATTTCAGTGAGTTAGGTTCATAAGAGCAATGAAGTACTAGTAAAAAAAAGCAACTTAGGACTCAGATTTCTAGCCCATTTTGGTAGTTCGACCGTGAAATTCCTTTGTTTCGGTATTTCCGGAATATGAGTGTGTGACTTGTTATAATTGATCCTATTGATATACAGAAAATGGATCTGTCATCTTGACAGAGATGATTCTACCTCGTCGGATATTTATATTTTTTTGAGTTTCCGGAGCACGGAATATATTGAATAGATCAAGAAAAGAAATATTTGGACTATGATTCATACCTACTATTCCTCGTAACCGGACTCAAAAAAAAAAAAATTTCAATCAAAAGGGTATTTCCTAAATCAAACAATTTTTCTTCTTTCAGAACTATGTGCTTTGACGGAAGTACAACTATTTCTCTGGATTTTGTTGAGTCATTATTAAATAAGTGATGATCAAATGGTTCTTACTCAGAGAACCTTTGAGCTTTGTTTGGGGACTTATTGAGGAATCATCGTGGCTCTAGTATGAATCTGAGGTTTCAATTGATTCATAGGGTCTCAACAAGAGAATTCCTATCAAAAGTAAAACAATAGTCAATTTTCATTACGCAAAAAAACTCAAATAAAATACTAAATAGGGGAAGAGAAGATTCAAGAGGCCTGTAATAATCAATAAAAAAAAAGACGGATGAGCTAACTTGATATTTTTTTTTTGGCATTATCATCACAAAGAACAGATTCCGGATTTTTATCTCTTCGGGTCTTCGGGGTAGATTGAATCAAGTGGCTAAGAAGTTTAAAATTTTCTATTACATATCCGTTGAAACAGTATTTGTATGTTTTCGCTTGAGCCGTACGAGATGAAATTCTCATATACGGTTCTCGGGAGGGGGAGTTACCTTGGTTTACCTATCTCAATAAAGTATACGACTGGTTCGAAGAGCGTCTCGAGATTCAGGCGATTGCAGATGATATAACTAGTAAATATGTTCCTCCTCATGTCAACATATTTCATTGTCTAGGGGGGATCACACTTACTTGTTTTTTAGTACAAGTAGCTACGGGTTTTGCTATGACTTTTTACTATCGACCAACTGTTACAGAGGCCTTTTCCTCTGTTCAATACATAATGACTGAGGCCAACTTTGGTTGGTTAATTCGATCAGTTCATCGATGGTCAGCGAGTATGATGGTTCTAATGATGATTTTACACGTATTTCGTGTGTATCTCACAGGCGGATTTAAAAAACCTCGCGAATTAACTTGGGTTACGGGTGTAGTTCTTGCTGTATTGACTGCATCTTTTGGTGTAACTGGTTATTCCTTACCTTGGGACCAAATTGGTTATTGGGCAGTAAAAATTGTGACAGGCGTGCCTGAAGCTATTCCTGTAATAGGATCGCCTTTGGTAGAGTTATTACGCGGAAGTGCTAGTGTGGGTCAATCCACTTTGACTCGTTTTTATAGTTTACACACTTTTGTATTGCCTCTTCTTACTGCCGTATTTATGTTAATGCACTTCTCAATGATACGTAAGCAAGGTATTTCAGGTCCTTTATAAAGTAAAGAAGACAGATCATAGATATTAGTAATCGATCATATATTATATTGGAAAGGAACAATAGTATCTCATTGCTACAAATATGGATTATTGAAAAAATAAGACATGTTATTTGGATATTTCTCTTCAACTCCGAAGTATCGTACTCTTTATTTGATACTTTGATATGAATAGTTGAAGTGGATTGTCCGAACAGAAAATGGATTATGGGAGTGTGTGACTTGAACTATTGATTTAGCCATGCGGATATATGATTTTATCCGCCACATTGGAATTCACAACCAAATGTGTCTCCGCATCCAATCACCGCGCGAGTCCCCCTACGTAGCGGAAGATAGGCTGGTTCGCTTGAGGAGAACCTTTTCCATGATCATACCTGAATCCATGTCATGCATGAGCAGGCTCCGTAAGATCCCGTAAAATAAAATAGACGATGTGGCATAATCTAGATTATGTTCTATCTATTCTACTTACTTAACTTAATTTATAGTTTATAGTATAGAAATGCATCCATTTCCTTTGCATCCATCCATATCTATGATACTATCGGAGTGAAATAAGGGATCTAAGGAAGAACAGAGGCTAAACTTTATTAGTAACAAGTAAATTCTTTGTATTTAAGAAGACTCACGATATTGTGAGAATAAATACCAATCACAAGATATGAGATAATCCAAAAAGCACTTGATCATGATCAAATTTGTAAGCCTACTTGGATATTGAGCATTTACCTGTAAGAACTTAATTCTTGCCAATGAATAGTTGCAACTCCGGAAAATGGAGTTCGCTAAATATTTTCTTACATAGAGTCATTATATACGTGTAGATATGGATGAAATATAGATTTGAGATGGATCCATTTCTGTCATTCCTTTGATTTGATTCTTGCTCGAGCCGGATGATGAAAAATTCTCATGTCCGATTCCTTCGGGGGGTGGATCCATAAGAATTCACCTATCCCAATAACAAAGAAACCTGACTTGAATGATCCTGTATTAAGAGCTAAATTGGCTAAAGGGATGGGACATAATTATTATGGAGAGCCCGCATGGCCCAATGATCTTTTATATATTTTTCCAGTAGTTATTTTAGGTACTATAGCATGTAACGTAGGCTTAGCGGTCCTAGAACCCTCAATGATTGGTGAACCGGCAGATCCATTTGCAACTCCTTTGGAAATATTACCCGAATGGTACTTCTTTCCCGTTTTTCAAATACTTCGCACAGTACCAAATAAGTTGTTGGGTGTTCTTTTAATGGTTTCAGTACCAACGGGCTTATTAACAGTACCCTTTTTGGAGAATGTCAATAAATTCCAAAATCCATTTCGTCGTCCAGTAGCTACAACAGTCTTTTTGATCGGTACCGCAGTAGCTCTTTGGTTAGGTATTGGAGCAACATTACCTATTGACAAATCCCTTACTTTAGGTCTTTTTTAATTTAAATTGATCCAACCGTGAAATACTGCGCGTAGGTATCTAGGGAATAGTCGATTCAAACTGAATCTTCCCTAGATACATTATTTTTAATCCATCTCAATACGGATTGAGCTTATGCTTAAGATTAAATTTTTTTTTTCTCTAAAATATAAAAAAAGTTTTTTTAAATAAAAAGTTTTTTTTTAGAATTCTAAAAAATAGAAAAAAAAAAATAAAAAGATGAAGTAATTATGATAGATTTAAAATGAAAACTTATTCTTAGGTAAATTAATTGTGAAATGCTTCTGTAGAATGTCCACTATCTGTTTTACATCTTCTATCCGAAAATATTCAATTTTTATAAGATCTTCTTGACTGTTACTCAAAAGGTCCAATAATGTATGTATATTGGATCTTTTGAGACAATTATAGGTCTTGGAAGGTAATTCTGATTGGTCAATAAAAATACATTTCAATGCAATTTCTTTTTTGTTTTTCTTTAGATTAGCTAATATATCATGAAAGGTAAAAGGGGGTAGAGTAAATCTACTTTTGTTTTCTTCGAAATTTATGTCCTTTTCCTCTGCATGTAGAAAGGGAATAAATAAATCAATCAAATTACGAGAAGCTTCATGGAGTGCTTCTTTAGGAGTTAAACTTCCATTTGTCCATATTTCTAGAAAAAGGATCTCTTGTTTTTCATTTCCATTCCCATAAGAATAAATACTATGATTCGCATTTCGAACAGGCATGGATACAGCATCTATAGGATAACTTCCATCTTGAGAGTTATTTGTGGGTCTCATACGATATCCGCGATCTCTTTGGATTTGTAATTCAATACACAAATCAAGAGGCTCTGTCAGGGTAGCTATATGCTGTGTAGTGTCAACGATTTCCACAGAAGGCGGTAGGATAATATCTTGAGCTGTTATGTATCTGGGGCCTTTGACGCAAATGGATGCGTCTCGAGTGCCATATAGACTACTTCTCAATACAATTTCTTTCAAATTCATTAAAACTTCATGGACTGATTCTTCAATACCCACTATCGTAGAATATTCATGTGGTACTTTTTCAGATTTTGCACGTGTTATACATGTTCCTTCTATTTCTTCAAGTAAAGCACGTCGCATAGCAATACCTATGGTATCAGCTTGACCTTTCATAAGCGGGGACAGAACGAAACGCCCATAATAAAGACGCTTACTGTCGACTCTTGATTCAACACACTTCCACTGTAGTGTTCGAGTGGATCCTGCTATTTCCTCTCGAACCATAATAATATTTTTTTTTACTTGATTAGATTATTGAATCATTTATTTCTCTTGAAATCCGTTCAATTCTTATTTCTATACACGTCTTTTTTTAGGGGGTCTACATCCATTATGTGGCATAGGAGTTACGTCACGTACGAAACTTAATAGTATACCACTTCGACGAATAGCTCGTAATGCTGCATCTCGTCCGGGACCAGGACCTTTTATCATGACTTCTGCTCGTTGCATACCTTGATCCACTACCGTACGAATGGCATTTGTGGCTGCGGCTTGAGCAGCAAAAGGTGTTCCTCTTTTTGCGCCTTTGAATCCAGAAGTCCCCGCGGAGGACCAAGAAACCACCCGCCCCCGTACATCTGTAACAGTTACAATGGTATTGTTGAAACTCGCTTGAACATGAATAATTCCTTTTGGTATTCTACGCCCATTCTTACGCGACCCAATACGTCCATTCCTACGTGAACTAATTCTTGGTATAGGTTTTGTCATATTTTATCATCTCATAAATATGAGTCAGAAATATACGGAGATATCCATTTCATGTTAAAACAGATTCTTTATTTTTACATCGATCCTTCCTTTAGAAAGCTCAAAAGATTATCCTTGTCTCTGTTTATGTCTTGGATTAGAACAAATCACTATAATTCGTCCGCGCCTACGGATCAGTCGACATTTTTCACAAATTTTACGAACAGAAGCTCTTATTTTCATATTTATGATTCCTTACTTTAATTCTGAATCCATTCTTTGAAATAAAAAAAGTTTCTTTAATTTTTAAACCTCGAATTGTATCCCCATGAATGAGATTCAAAAAATCCCCCAATCGTTCGAATCTTTGTTGCGTATAAATTATACGTCCCCTGCTGGTTGAATTATAACTTATAACTACTTACTTCGATTTTGAATTGATCCCCTGTAGTATCCAGATAAAACCACGCCGATCCTCCCCGAAACATAACCTAAAACATAACCTAGAATGAAATTTTCATTCTCTAAAAGGACCCGGAACATACCATTAAGAAGTGATTCTATAATTAAACCCTCATTAATTCATTTTTGTTCTTTCATTTCGGTCAACCCCTCCTTGAAGTATCAATTAATGGGGGAGCAGTCATATAATTCACTTTTCCTCCCTTTTTCTTTTCATTCTTTTCACAACCGGGAAGTTAGAGATCAAATTAGGATACCATAAGAAAAGGATCACCATATATAACACCAAATTTCTCCCCCAACTCCTTCTAGGCGAGCTTCTCGATCTGTCATTATACCTCGAGAAGTAGAAAGAATAGCAATCCCCATTCCGCCTAAAATCCTAGGAATTCGTTGAGAGTTGTAATAGATTCGTAGACCGGGTCGGCTGATACGCTTTAAAATAGTTTTATATATCCTTTTCCTAGTTCTTTTATGTCGCAGGGTTGAAACCAAGAAATTTTTTTTATTTTCTCGATGTTTTCTAACGTTTTCAATAAAACCTTCTCGCAGAAGTATTTTAACAAAGTTTTCGGTGATATTAGTAGATGCTATTCGAACCGTTCCTTTTTTATTCATGTCAGCATTTCTTATAGAAGTTATTATTTCGGCAATAGTGTCCCTACTCATGATGAACTATAATTATAGTTGCTTCCTAATTTTGATATAATCAACGTGTTTATTTTTATTTATGAATTCATAAATAAAAGTATATGCTTGAGACACAATCTACTAATTTATCTATTTCAGATATTCTACTATATCATAATTTCATCTACTAATATTAATATTTATAATACTTCAGGAGCTAATGAGACAATTTTAGTGAAATTAAATTCTCTCAATTCCCTGGCGATTGCACCAAAAACTCGAGTCCCTTTTGGATTTCCTTCTTGATCAATGACAACTGCCGCATTGTCATCATATCGTATTCTCATACCGTTTTCACGCTTGAGTTCTTTACACGTACGTACAATTACAGCTCTAATTACTTCTGATCTTCCGAGCGGCATATTTGGTACTGCTTCTTTGATTACAGCAACAATAACGTCACCAATATGAGCATATTTGCGATTGCTAGTTCCTAAGATTCGAATACACATCAATTCTCGAGCCCCGCTATTATCCGCTACATTCAAAAGGGTCTGAGGTTGAATCATATCATTTTTTATCCGCTCTTTCAATGCAAAGGATGAAGAAAAAGAAAAGAAATATTATCTGTCTAGAAATAAATAAACCCGCAATTGTATTTTTTTCACTCCTAATATCTTTTTCTTTGGTTCTACATCTCTATCCTGTAATAATAAATTGAGTTCGTATAGGCATTTTGCACGCAGCTATTGAAATGGCTGCTCTGGCCACTGTTTCGGATACTCCGCTCATTTCATAAAGTATTCGACCCGGTTTAACAACGGATACCCAATATTCGGGAGATCCCTTCCCCGAACCCATACGTGTTTCTGTAGGTCTTACTGTAACGGGTTTGTCGGGAAATATACGTACCCATATTTTTCCACCACGACGCGCATATCGGGTCATTGCTCTCCGTCCCGCTTCTATTTGTCTAGCTGTGATCCAAGCGGGTTCAAGTGCCTGAAGAGCGTATCTTCCGAAACAAATATGATTGCCTCTATAAGATATTCCTTTCATTCTTCCTCTATGTTGTTTACGGAATCTGGTTCTTTTGGGGTTATAGTTGATGGTTGTTTCCCTCTTCCATCTCTACTACAGAACCGGACATGAGAGTTTCTTCTCATCCGGCTCCTCGCGAAAGAAGAAACAATTCAATATAAAGGATTCAATAATATTACAGATACACATGTATTTTATGAATAATACACTAAATAATAGGATTTGTTGATATTACATAGGAAAAAAGGAAGTTGCAAGATATATTTACATACAAGATATTTACATACAAGCAGGATATATATATAATAAATCAGGATATAAATATAAATACAAGATATACGATATAAATAAATACAAGATAAGATATACAAGAATACAAGATGTACAAGAAAAAGACATATATATATATATTTATTTATATATATATTATATTTATATATATATTATATATATATTACATATAATATATGGAATTCTATTCTATTTATATATTTATACATACAAATACATACAAAAATGCTATTTTAATTACAATGTAATTATATTTTATAATTATAAAATATATTATATTTTTTTTATTTGCAATTACATATTTTATTTTATAGTTATACTATATTAAGTATATTAATATATTAAGTATATTAAGTTATACTATATTAATATTTTTTATAGTTATACTATATTTATTTATATTAATTTAATTAATTTAATATTTAAATTATTATTAATATAATATTAAATTAAAATATAATTATATAATTAAAGTTTATACTACTAATTTATATATCTAGTTCATATACATATATATATCATATACATATATATTACATATATATTACATATATATTACATATCATATATATATAATTAGTAATAATATAATCAGTAATAATATAATAGTAATAATATAAATTAGTTAATTATGATATAATTAGTATAATTTAGTTTAGTATAATTTAGTATAATTAGTTAATTTATTAATTTAATATAATATTTAATATAAGATTGGTTAATTTAGTTAATTTAATGCTTTTTTTTTTATTTAACTAATTGAAATCTAACACATATTATTTAATGTAAAATTGATTAATCCAATCAATGTTTCGCGGGCGAATATTGACTCTTTTCTGCTTCATTCGTAGGGTCAACCCATGACTGTTTCAGAAAAAATGAATTGGTTCCTGGTCCGTTCCGCCATCCCACCCAATGAATCATTAGGATTCATTTTCAATAGAATCCTATGGAGTCATGGGTTCCCTCGTTCCCATAGCTT